TTCCTAGAAGCGAGAAAAGAGATGTTTGGTAAAAGATTATTTTTTTCTCTGACGTATTGAATCTCGCCCAGGGAAAACGACTCATTTACGAAATTATTACTTTTACTAAAAATCCTTATGAATTTTCGAAATGTAATGACTAGAAGAGCTAGTGATAATAATGATCCACATAAAAGAGCTGCATAGCCCAATACCATCATACTTACGTGCATCATTAACCAATGGGATTGGAGAGCTGGTACTAATATTTCGGATTGATGCATTTCAGTTAAAAGACCTGAAGTAGCAAAACCTTGGGTAAAAATAGCACTTGGCGCGGTTATTGCGTTTAAATTTAAATAGTTTTTATACTTTTTAAAATACGGAACCATATGAATAATGGAGAAACTCCATGAAAGAAAGATTAATGATTCATATAAATTACTTAATGGTAAATATCCCAAATAAATCCAACGAGTCATTAATAATCCTGTTATACAGAAAAAAGCAGTCATCATCCCCTTTTCGAACGAATCATATAGTCCTAGAATTTCATCGACTAATAAGATTATCAAATGAATTGTAATTACAATTGAAACGACTGAAAAGGATATATGAGTTAATATATGCTCTAAAGTTGAAAATATCATAAAAAATTTAAAATTAAAATTGGAAAGTTCCTCAATTATAGGATAGGAATTGAAATCGGGAATTGAATTCAGTATAGGACTTACTCTTTTAGGAGATATCATGCCGCCACTCGGACTCGAACCGAGATGCTCTAGCACTGCTTCCTAAGAGCAGCGTGTCTACCGATTTCACCATAGCGGCTTGTTCGAAATTATAATAATCTATTTTTATTCAATCGTCGAGATTGAAGTAGTCAATTTAATACCATATGCAATATATATTTAGGAAAGATTAAAATGAAAATTGCTGAATAAAATTTTTTTTTTTTTTAATTAGAATTTTAACGTAACGCTTTCAATAATAATCCTTATTTTTATTGGTCTATTTTTTATTATAGTGTTATAATGTTCGTTTTATTTAACTTAAAAATGTGATTTGAAAATACTTTATTACTTTATTATTTTATGCTCGAATGAAATCTAACTGGTGTAACTTGATAGTTATAACCTCAATTTATGGATTGAACTCAAAACGTTCTTTCGCATTTTTGAATTTTTTAAAAATTCATTTCTTACTGATTTATTTTATGAATCTCAAAAAATGCATTTTTTCGATGACATAAGAATCCTATTTTTTTATTATAAAAGTGAAACTAATTCAATTTAATATTGCTATTGATCCGGTCAAAACATTAGAGAATACCCAGTTTTTCTTTTATTTCTATTTAGATATTTTTTATTAGCTATGTATATATTTAGATAAATATATATTTATCTATATTTATCTATATTTATCTATATTAATACATAATATATTAATACATAATATAATAATATTATATTATATAAGTTAATATATAATATAATTATATATTAACTTATACTTATATACTTATAAAATAAAACTTATAAAGAAATTATAAAATAAAGAAATTATAAAAAATTTCCAATAATAAAAAAATTAGACTGACTACGTTTCGAGCCAGAACAACTAAAATTATTCCAATCTTTGATTAGTTATTTGTTGGATAAAAAAACTTTTTGAATTCCTTGTAGAAAGGGATTTACCTAACGAAAAAGCTTTCAATGCCGCCCAATATCCTTTCTTTTTCCAAATATTTTTACGAATCCCCTTTTTTGAAATAAAAGTACGTTTTTTCGGAACTGTCATTAAAAATTATAATAAGTATTTAATTACTATAGTTGGATGTCAAAGACATCTATTGTTCAAAACCAATTGTTCTTTATTATTAATTATCTAATTATTAATTATCTAGCTATCTATTTTTTTTTTAGATTGTATTCCCTTCATAAAAATATAAATTATAGAAAATCGCATAACTAAATACTAAATAATAGTACTGGGAACAAAATAAAATAATAAACTAAAAAAAATCGTTTTTTCTATTCCATACAATATCGAATAATTTATATTTAGTTTATTGGTCCTCTTCTATCCTCATTCAAATCCATATCTATAAAATTTGATATGCCGTATAAATCTAATTAATTAACGTTGATATGATAATCAAATAAAAACAAAAATACAAACAAAAAGACTATACCCCTCTTTATATCTTTGTTTTATATCTGTGTCTAGTTTCTTTTTGTCGTCCTAAATTGATTTATACAGGTAATAAAAAAGGCAAAAATACAATACATAATAAAAAAATCCAAAGTTTTACTAAACCAAGCCCTATCCTTATTAATTAAAAATTAATATTTTTTCTATTAATTATTAATTTAATTGGTTAAGCTCGCAAAAAGAGCAAGAGTATATCTAATTTTAATTTTAAAATGTGCAAGAGACTAGTACTTAATTTGTTATCTGTTAAAAACTAAAAACGTCAAGATAAATAATTTTCTCAAAGCTATTTTAGTAATTCTTCCTTTTTTTTATGTAAAGGGAAGTTTTGGATGTCATAGTTTGGAGATCAGAGCCTTTCCTAAAAAAAAAATAGAAAATTTATTACAATAATCTTAAAATAAAAGACAATCAATCAGTTCCAAAATCAATTCGTTAATGATTCGAAATAATCCAAAAAAGAAATAACTTTTGGGGGATAAGTTATGATTTTTGTTATGATTCAGATCAAATACTTCTTTTGGTGTAATTATTTGTCTTTGCTATATCAATATATAGCAATTAGTGTAATACGAAATAATAATGAAAATGAAAATTTCCATTTTCATTTTTTGGATATTCATCAAACTTTACTTAATAATTGAATTTTAATAAAAGTACTAGTTTTTTTTTCAATAGTAATTTGTTCATATCATTTGACCAATTTTAACTTCTTGATTTTAAATATTTAAGTTAAAATAGTTGAAAAAGATTCAGAATAATTATAAAATTCTATATTTTGTCTATTTGAATTTTTTATTTTATTAACTGACCCCTTTCATTTCACTTTCATTTCAAAATAAATAAGAGCCGGTAAATCAGAAACAATTTATTAAAATAAAAATAAAAAGACTTTTTTATTTATTTTTATGGAATATATATATCAATATTTCTGGATTATAACTTTCATCTCACTTCCAGTTCCTATATTAATAGGAGTAGGACTTCTACTTTTTCCAACGGCAACAAAAAATCTTCGCCGTATGTGGGTTTTTCCAAGTGTTTTATTGTTAAGTATAGTTATGCTTTTTTCAACCTATCTATCTATTCAACAAGTAAATAACCCTTCTATCTATCTATCTATATGGTCTTGGACTATAAATAATGACTTTTCTTTAGAATTTGGCTATTTGGTTGACCCACTTACTTCTATTATGTTAATATTAATTACTACGGTTGGAATCTTGGTTCTTATTTATAGTGACAATTATATGTCTCATGATCAGGGATTTTTGAGATTTTTTGCTTATATGAGTTTTTTCAATACTTCAATGGTAGGATTGGTTACTAGTTCTAATCTTATACAAATTTATTTTTTTTGGGAATTGGTTGGAATGTGTTCTTATCTATTAATAGGTTTTTGGTTCACACGACCTACTGCAGCGACTGCTTGTCAAAAAGCGTTTGTCACTAATCGCGTCGGAGATTTTGGTTTATTATTAGGAATTTTAGGTTTTTATTGGATAACGGGCAGTTTAGAATTTCGGGATTTGTTTGAAATATTCACTAACTTGGTTTATAATAATGAAGTTAATCTTTTATTTGCTACGTTTTGTGCCTTTCTATTATTTGCTGGTGCAATTGCTAAATCTGCCCAATTTCCCCTTCATGTATGGTTACCCGATGCTATGGAAGGACCTACCCCTATTTCAGCTCTTATACATGCTGCTACTATGGTAGCAGCTGGAATTTTTCTTGGAGCTCGGCTTCTTCCGCTTTTCATAGTTATGCCTTATATAATGAATCTAATAGCCTTGTTAGGCATAATAACATTACTTTTAGGGGCCACTTTAGCTCTTGCTCAAAAGGATATTAAGAGAGGTTTAGCTTATTCTACAATGTCTCAATTGGGTTATATGATGTTGGCTCTAGGTATGGGTTCTTATCGGGCTGCTTTGTTTCATTTGATTACTCATGCTTATTCCAAAGCATTGTTATTTTTAGGATCTGGATCTATTATTCATTCAATGGAAAGTATTGTTGGATATTCTCCAGATAAAAGCCAGAATTTGGTTCTTATGGGAGGTTTAAAAAGACATGTACCAATTACAAAAATATCTTTTTTATTAGGTACACTTTCTCTTTGTGGTATTCCACCTCTTGCCTCTTTTTGGTCCAAAGATGAAATTCTTAATGATAGTTGGGTGTATTCACCAATTTTTGCAATAATAGCTTTTTTCACAGCGGGATTAACTGCATTTTATATGTTTCGGATCTATTTACTTACTTTTGAGGGACATTTAAATCTTTATTTTCAAACTTACAATGGTAAAAAAAGAAGTTCTGTCTATTCAATATCTTTATGGGGTAGAGAGGAGAAAAAGTGGATTAAAAAAAATTTTCGCTTATTACCTTTATTAACAATGAATAATAATAAAAGGACTTCTTTTTTTTTTAAAAAGAAATATCGAATTAATAGAAATGTAAGAAGTCTGAGGGGTCCTATTATTACTATTTCTAATTTCGGTACTAAGAACATTTTCTCGTATCCTCATGAGTCAGACAATACTATGCTATTTCCTATGCTTGTATTAGGTTTCTTTACTTTGTTCATTGGAGTTATAGGAATTCCTTTCTTTAATCAATTCAATCAAGAAGGAATGCAGTTGGATATATTAACAAAATTTTTAACTCCGTCGATAAACCTTTTATATCAAAATAACAAAAATTTGATGGATTCGTATGAATTTATAACAAATGCAACTTTTTCGGTCAGTATAGCTTCTTTTGGAATCCTTATAGCATCTTTTTTATATAATCCTGGTTAT